GTGTCCGAGTAGATACTGTTACTTTCTCTCGAACCATAGTAATATTAGTTGATCAGATCATTGAATCCTTTTTTTCTCTTGTTTCTCTTGAAATATCTTCTTTTTTTTTCTACACACGTCTTTTTTTCGGAGGTCTACAGCCATTATGTGGCATAGGGGTTACATCCCGCACGAAAGTTAATAGTATACCACTTCTGCGAATAGCTCGTAATGCTGCGTCTCTTCCGAGACCGGGACCTTTTATCATTACTTCTGCTCGTTGCATACCTTGATCCACTACTGTACGAATAGCGTTTCCTGCTGCGGTTTGAGCAGCAAACGGGGTCCCTCTTCTTGTACCCTTGAATCCACAAGTACCGGCAGAGGACCAAGAAACCACTCGACCCCGTACATCTGTAACAGTCACAATAGTATTATTGAAACTTGCTTGAACATGAATCACCCCCTTTGGTATTCTACGTGTACTCTTACGTGAACCAATACGTCTATTCCTACGTGAACCACTTCTCAGTATAGCTTTTGCCATATTTTTTTTATCTCATAAATATGAGTCATAGATATATGGATATATCCATTTCGTGTCAAAAAAGATCCCTACTTTCTTTACTTTTACAACTTTTACATCGGTGATTTTAACGTGTCTGATTAGCCCTGTCTTTGTTTATGTCTTGGATTGGAACAAATTACTATAATCCGTCCCCGCCTACGGATTAGGCGACATTTTTCACAAATTTTACGAACAGAAGCTCTTATTTTCATATTTGGCATTCCTTACCTTAACTTTGAATTTACTTTTTGGAAGAAAAAAGTTTCTTGAAATTTTTCATCTCGAATCAGATTCCCACGAAAGGAATGTTGAAGTTGAAAAAACACCTCCTCTTTCGAATTCGGATATTAGAAGGATTACCATATATAACACAAAATTTCTCCGCCGATTCTTTCTAGTCGAGCCTCCCGGTCTGTCATTATACCTCGAGAAGTAGAAAGAATTACAATTCCCATCCCGCCTAAAATTCTAGGAATCCGTTGATAGTTAGAATAGATTCGTAGACCCGGCCGACTGATCCGTTTTAAATTTAAAATAGTTCTATAAGGCCTTTTCCTATTCCTTCTATGTCGTAGGGTTAAAACTAAAAATTTTTTTTTTTTTTCTTGATGTTTTCTCGCGTTTTCGATAAAACCTTCTTGTAAAAGTATTTTAACAATATTTTCAGTAATATTAGTAGATGCCATTCGAACCACTCTTTTTCTATCCATATCAGCATTTCGTATAGAGGTTATTATGTCAGCAATAGTATCCCTACCCATGATGAATTAAAATTCTTGGTGCCCCCAATTTTTGATATAATCAACATGTTTTTCTTTTTTTTTGTTTATGAATATGAATTCTTAAAGGCATATGCGTGAGACACAATCTACTAATTAATATGAATCTATTTCTTAATCTCTTTCTTTCAAATTCAAATACTTTACCTTACTATAACCATATCATGGTCGCATTTTATAATACCTCGGGGGCTAATGAAACTATTTTAGTAAAATTTAACTGCCTCAATTCCCGGGCAATTGCACCAAAAACGCGAGTTCCCTTTGGGTTTCCTTCTTGATCAATGACAACCGCAGCATTGTCATCATATCGTATTATCATACCGTTATCACGTTTGAGTTCTTTACAAGTCCGTACAATTACAGCCCTGACCACTTCTGATCTTGTTAGGGGCATATTTGGCACTGCTTCTTTGATCACAGCAACAATGACGTCACCGATATGAGCATATCGACGATTGCTAGCTCCTAGGATTCGAATACACATCAATTCTCGAGCCCCGCTGTTATCCGCTACATTCAAAAGGGTCTGAGGTTGAATCATATCATTTTTCTTATAATCTATTCTTTCAATACAAAGGGCTAAGAAAAAAAGAAATATTGTTTGTCCAAAAAAGGAAACCTGCACCCGCTATTTTTTTATCCCCAAGACCTATTTCCTTTTTCCTTCGATTCTCCTTTTTATCCCGAAATAATGAATTGAGTTCGTATAGGCATTTTGGACGAGGCTATTGAAATAGCCTTTCTGGCTATATTTTCTGTTACTCCACCCATTTCATAAAGTATTCGGCCTGGTTTAACAACAGCTACCCAATATTCAGGGGACCCTTTCCCCGAACCCATACGTGTTTCTGCGGGTCTTACTGTAACCGGTTTGTCTGGAAATATACGTACCCATATTTTTCCACCACGACGTGCATTTCGCGTCATTGCTCGTCGACCCGCTTCTATTTGTCTAGATGTGATCCAAGCGGGTTCAAGTGCCTGAAGAGCATATTTACCGAAAGAAATATGATTACCTCGATAAGAGATTCCCTTCATTCTTCCTCTATGTTGTTTACGAAATCTGGTTCTTTTGGGGTTATAGTTGATGGTTGGTTCTGAATTCCATCTCTACTGCAGAACTGGACGTGATAATTTCTTCTCATCCAGCTCCTCGCGAATAATAAAATCG